TCAATGGGTTTAGCCAGGGCATTTATAACACGACCCAAATACGCCTCACTCACTGGTATCTGAGCAATTTTTCCTGTTGCTTTTACAGAACTTCCCTCTTGTATCATCAAGCCGTCACCCATTAATACAACACCAACATTATTTGATTCCAAATTAAGAGCAATGCCTATCGTACCCTCTTCAAATTCTACCAATTCACCTGCCATTACTTCATCAAGACCATAAATACGAGCAATGCCGTCACCCACTTGAAGTACGGTCCCAGTATTTACAATCTTTACTTCCCTATTATATTGCTCAATACGTTCACGGATAATATTACTAATCTCGTCGGCTCGAATGGTTACCATGAGTATTTCTTAATTTTTTTTTTGGAAAAAAAAATAATGCCTACAGTAGAAGGTCTAATTAGTTATTTCTTTCATCGCCCCAAACATGCCAATATTGGCACTAATAGTACGTAAATGTAACTCGTTGGTCAAACAACTATTCAAAGTCCCTAGAGCTCCTTGTAAGGCTTGTTGGAAAACCCGTTGTCGAACTTGATTAATCGCTCTTTGTTGTTCAAAATGAATGGTTTCGTTTTTGTAATTTTCTAATTGTTCCAAAGTCTTATAAGTTGAATTAATCAAATTCAATTTTTCTCGTTCTATCTCAGAGTATCCGTTCACTCGAAATTGATCCGCTTCTATTTCCACTTTCCGTAAGCGGGCCCGGGCTTTTTCCAACTGTTCAATGGCTCCTCCGCGTAGTTCTTCTGAATTTCGAATAGTATTCAAAATTCTCTGTTTTCGATTATCTAATAAATCACTTAATGAAAGTAGATTATCTTTCCATTCATTGCAAAACTTCCATGATCCCTTCCCGAACCAAACATGAGTCTTTCGATTCATTTGGCTCTCACGCTCAATTAGTTCAATTACTTATGGGAAATTCCCATCTCTTTTTTGACTGGAATGAGCCTATCCTCTTTTCTCGATTCATTATTCGGATTCCAAAACCTAAACTAATCACTAATCCAAGACCGGAATATTCGGAGGACTCTTCTGACCAAACAAGTAATTGTCAGTAAAGTTGTTTCTTTTTTTCTTCAAATCCAAAGACTTTACTTTATGTGTAGGTTATCGATTCAGCATTGGATAGGAATGGGTGAAATACCCATTTTTTGAAAAAAAAAAGGTTCAAATCCTTTTTCGACATGAGTGTTCTATACCGAAAACAATTTCCAACTATTCATCTTGAATCCTTTTATGTATGTATTAACATACTAGTAGAAAGAGTAACCTGCTCTGTCTGGACTTCAAACAGTTTAGCTTTAACCATATTAATGGTCCCACATTATTGGTTGATAGAGAATCAAAATCTATTTACCAATGAATCACGAAATGCTATGGTTCTTAAAGATGATTTCTTAATTTATTCAGGAGTAATTCGCAGGATCATGCACCTTTTCTTTTCTAGTTAAATTTCCTAGTTTAAACGAAACAAAAAAGTGCAGCTGGTTCAATCCAGCCTATTCTTGAAATAAACAACTCGCACACACTCCCTTTCCAAAAAAAATCAATACACCAAGGACTACACTTAGATTTATTGGATTTGTTGCTAAAATATCGGTATTAAACCCGAAACTCCCGGCGGATGACCAGTGACCCAAGGAAACGAAAGAATCGGTTATATTTTTCATACGATCTCCTCTTCTTTTATAAATCTTATAGACAGACTAATTATCTATTTATTTTTTTTTTTTTCTAGATTATTTTATTTTATATTTTTTTTTTTTCAATTGTAAATTTCTAATTAAGAACAATACTTATTAGAATTGGGTATCAGGTCTCGTGTCAATTGCGAAATATCTACTTTTTTTTTGTTACACCACTTCCTTAAAAAAGTTTGGATTGGACTAACTAAGAAAGGGGAAGGAAGAAAGTGAATCAGTATACTAATTCCTCATCCCCCAATCAATCCTTCCCGTTGGGTTATTGTCCCAATAAAAATAAAACAAAATAAATAATTGTAGGAGTAAAATCTTGATAGAATTCGAAAAAGCAAGCAGCAAGTACAAGACAATAAAAAAAAAAAATACGTATTTTTTTATAGGATTAGATTAAACAAATCAAATATAGGATTAAACAAAAGGATTCGCAAATAAAAGTGCTAATGCTACAACCAGTCCATAAATTGTTAAAGCTTCCATAAAAGCCAGACTAAGCAATAAAGTACCTCGTATTTTTCCCTCTGCCTCGGGTTGTCTCGCGATACCTTCTACAGCTTGGCCCGCAGCAGTACCTTGACCAACCCCAGGTCCAATAGAAGCAAGCCCAACGGCCAACCCAGCAGCAATAACGGAAGCGGCAGAAATCAATGGATTCATGATAAGTTCCTCGCACCAAAAAAAAGAAATGGTTAATGATACAATCAACCAATAAATTATGACTTAATTATTCCATCGATAAGATTTTCATCTAGTCAAAGTAACGCAACTAAGAGCTCCCAATTGAAGTAGTAATATTATTAATCATCAGAACTACTTCGATATCTATTTTATAGTTCCTATCCACAGAGTTTTTTTGAATTCATAGAATTCATACAACTTTTTGTTTTTCCATTTCTTTCTTTGTTCCGAACCATTCTTTGAATTCGAACTCTTCATTCTTTTTCTTGATTGAATTTCTTTATTCAATATTGAATTGAATTCACAGTTACAAATGAAACGGAAGGACTTTTATTGGAATCCCTACCCCAATTCTCAGTAATAGGAGGGCGGATTAGATATATCTTTTAGCTCATATATAACTAGCCTACTATTACATATACATGTCTTTCTTCCATAACGTAAACCAACTATTTGTATCTTGGATTCAGTCGTATTTTAAAAACATTTTTCGAAACATCTATAAAGGAAAGTTGGCTTATAGCGATTATATATATTACATATACCTAGTTTGATCCCACTCTTCTAACGAAACCATTTTCTCTTGAATCTCATTTTTTGTAAACCCCTATCTTCCTTTTATTTAATTTAGAATTTAGCATTATTCCACATGGATACAATGAATCTAAATGTGCGAATTTCTTAGTCTAAATCATTGCATAGAAATATAAGTCTTTGGTTGATCTAAGTTCATGTAATTTATTCTTTATTAATATTTTCTTTTGGTCAATCTTTGAATTGAATAAAACCGACTGAAATGGGAATCGCTCTATAGAACCTAATTTTTTTTTACAATTCCCTAATATCGTAATCTTTTTTACTATTCTTCTAGATCTTATAGACTTTTTTGTCTATTTATGTGTATATTTATGTTCACGAAGAAGATTATCTCGAGCAAGGCATAGATTACCTTGCACTAAGCTAAAAAAGACTATTTCGAAACTTAGTCAATGGTGTCCCTCCATGGATTCACCTATATAAGCCGCAGCTAAAGTTGCAAAAATAAGAGCTTGAATACCACTTGTAAATAATCCAAGGAACATGACAGGTATAGGAACCACTGAAGGTACTAAAGAAACAAGAACAACAACTACTAATTCATCCGCTAATATATTTCCAAAAAGTCGAAAGCTAAGTGATAAAGGTTTTGTGAAATCTTCTAAAATGTTAATGGGTAAAAGGATTGGAGTTGGTTGTATGTATTTACCGAAATAACCTAATCCTTTTTTGCTAAGGCCCGCATAAAAATATGCTATTGACGTAAGTAAAGCTAAAGCAACGGTAGTATTTATATCATTCGTGGGTGCGGCTAACTCCCCATGAGGTAACTCTATGATTTTCCAAGGTAAAAGCGCCCCTGACCAATTAGAAACAAAAATAAATAGAAACAAAGTTCCAATAAAGGGAACCCATGGACCATATTCCTCTCCAATCTGGGTTTTGCTCACATCTCGAATAAATTCAAGGATATATTCGAAGAAATTCTGACCGTCAGTAGGAATGGTTTGTGGATTCCGAACAGTTACAATGGCTGAACCTAATAAGATAACAATTACAACCCAAGAAGTAATAAGTACTTGGGCATGGACTTGGAAACCGCCTATTTTCCAATAGAAATGCTGGCCTACTTCCACACCAGATATTTCATATAACCCTTTTAATGTGTTAATGGAATATGATAGAACATTCATATTGTCCTCTGAAAGAAAGAAAACTTTACAAGAAATTATTTTGATTCAACCGTCTTTTTTTCGACTTGCTCACTTGAATTGTATATTTTAGATACCAACTAATCACATAATATCCCCAGTTTTTTATCTCTTTTATGAGATTCAGAAATAGTAACGGATTCCGTCAATCTATGGAATTCAAAAAAGAATTTATTTATCTTATTATTAATCAGGGATTTCGTATATAGCTAGAACGCCCTTCACAAATCGCAAATACTAATTTGTTAAGAATTAATCGGATTGAAGCTATAGCGTCATCATTCGCTGGAATCGAAATATCTGTGAGATCCGGGTCACAGTTTGTATCAATTAAACAAATTGTTGGAATTCCCAAAGTGATACATTCTTGAAGAGCCATATATTCTTCTTGCTGATCAACGATTATTACAATATCGGGTAACCCTGTCATATATTTAATCCCGCCCAAATATGTTTGCAAGTGAAATAACTGTCTCTTTAATCGAGCCGCATCCCCTTTCGGAAGGCGGTGGATTCCCCCTGTCTTTTGTTCCATTCTCAAGTCCCTGAACTTTTGAAGTCTCATTTCTGTAGTGGACCAATTCGTTAAAAGGCCGCCTAGCCATTTTTTATTAACATAATGACACCGAGCTCTTATTGCAGCCCGCGCTACTGGATCAGCTGCTTTATTTTTGGTACCAACAATTAAGAATTGTTTTCTCCTACTTGCTGCATCAAAAACCAAATCACACGCTTCTGATAAAAAACGAGCAGTTCTAGTAAGATTTGTAATATGAATACCCTTACGCTTTGCAGAGATATAAGGTGCCATTTTCGGATTCCATTTTCTAGTAGCATGACCAAAATGAACTCCTGTTTCC